TCAATAAAAATGGATTTTAATACTATTTCGTTTTTATTTTTCCTAAATTTCGCAAAGATATCATGAAAGGTAAAAGGGGGTAAGGTAACTTTGTGTTGATTCTTTTCTAAATTTAAGTTTTCTTCTTCTGCATGCAAAAAAGGAATAAATAAATCAATCAAATTTCGGGAGGCTTCATAAAGCGCTTCTTTAGGAGTTAAACTTCCATTTGTCCATATTTCGAGAAAGAGTATTTCTTGTTTTTCATTCCTATTCACGTAAGAGTGAATACTATGATTTGTATTTCGAACAGGCATGAATACAGCATCTATAGGATAATTTCTGTCTTGAAAGTTATTATTTAGTGTTTTTATACGATATCCGCGATTTCTCTCAATTTCTAATCCAATCCACAAATTAATAGGTTCTGTTAGGTTAGCTATATGTTGTGTATTATCAACAATTTCCACAGAAGGCGGTAAAATGATGTCTTGAGCAGTTACATATCCAGGACCTTTGACACAAATAGACGCGTCCCGGGTTCCATACAGATTACTTTTCAATACAATTTCTTTCAAATTCATTAAAATTTCATGTACGGATTCTTGAATACCCACTATGGTAGAATATTCATGTGGTATTTTCTCAGATTTTGCACATGTAATACACGTTCCCTCTATTTCTCCGAGCAAAACTCTTCGCATCGCAATGCCTATTGTATCGGCTTGACCTTTCATAAGTGGAGACAGAATAAAGCGCCCATAATAAAGACGCTTACTGTCTATTCTTGATTCAACACACTTCCACTGTAATGTCCGAGTAGATACTCTTACTTTCTCTCGAACCATAGTAATATGTTATATATATATTATCAAATCCTTGAATTGTTTATTTCTCTTGAAATCTCTTCAATGTTTTTTTTCTTTTACACACGTCGTTTTTTAGGGGACCTACATCCATTATGTGGCATAGGGGTTACATCCCGTATAAATTTTAATAGTATACCGCTTCTACGAATAGCTCTTAATGCCGCATCTCTTCCAAGACCGGGACCTTTTATCATAACTTCCGCCCGTTGCATGCCCTGATCCGCTACTGTTCGAATAGCATTTCCTGCTGCGGTTTGAGCGGCGAATGGTGTACCCCTTCGTGTACCCTTGAATCCACAAGTACCGGCGGAGGACCAAGAAATCACTCGACCCCGTACATCTGTAACAGTCACAATGGTATTGTTGAAACTGGCTTGAACATGAATAATCCCCTTTGGTATTTTACGAGCTTGCTTGCGCGAACCAATACGTCCATTTTTACGCGAACCAATTTTTGGTATAGGTTTTGCCATACTTTATTAAATTTTTATTTATAAATTGAAGTCCAAGATCTATGAATATATCCATTTTATATCAAAAACAGATTCTTTACTTACTATTTTCTAACTCGAATTAAGATTCTTTTTTTCTCTATTATATTAATTGTACTGTTTCCATAAATTCTATATTAATAGAATTTTTAATAGATTAATATAATTAATATCAAATCAAATATATATATATAATTATATATATAATAAAAATTTATTTTATTTGTACATCCCTTCGTTATACAATAGAAAGCTCCCTTTTGTGGAAATATTATCCCTGTCGTTGTTTATGTCTTGGATTGGAACAAATTACGATAATTCGCCCCCGCCTACGGATCAATCGACATTTTTCACAAATTTTACGAGTCGAGGCCCTTATTTTCATATTTGTCATTCCTTAAATCAATCTCTAATCTCTTTTTTATTGGAAGAAAATAAAGTTTCCTTTTTTTGTGGTCGTATACATATAAAATAAGAGTCTGTTGAGTCGAATCCTTTCGCAAACCTAGCCTAGAATCAAACAAAATATGATTTTTTATAATATAAAGGAATCTGGAACATACTTTTGGCAAGTTATTCCGTAATTAAAACCTCATGAATCTATTTTCTTTTTTCTTTTATTTTATTCCAGTTAACCTTCCTTCGCGCATTCACTACTGTACGAAGAGTGCGATTAGAAACCTGCGTTTTATATCTTTTTTCACAAAAATGGATATGGATAGAAGTTTCTTTTATAATTTGGATATCACAAAGATTACCATATATAACATAAAACTTCTCCGCCGATTCTTTCTAATCGAGCCTCTCGATCTGTCATTATACCTCTAGAAGTCGAAAGAATTACAATTCCCATTCCTCCTAAAATTCTAGGAATTCGTTGATAGTTAGAATATATTCGTAGACCGGGTGTACTGATGCGTTTTAAAATTAAAACGGGTTTATACGACCCTTTCTTATTTCTTCTATACCGTAGAGTTAAAACTAAAAAATATTTGTCGCTTTCCCTATGTTTTCTCACATTTTCAATAAAACCCTCTCGTAAAAGTATTTTAACAATGTTTTCGTTGATATTAGTAGATGGTATTTGAACTGTTCCTTTTCTATTCATGTCAGCATTTCGTATACGGGTTATTATGTCAGTGATGATGTCGTTACTCATGATAAACGAAAATGATCGTTGTTTCTTATTTTTGGTATAATCAACATGCCCCCTTTTTTCCTACTATATATTATTTATTATTTATTTTATATTATTTATTTTATATTTTATTGAGGTTATGAAATATATATATATGTATATCTATATATATTATATCTATATATATACTAATATAATAATTACTACAAAAGGTATATGTATGAGATCTAAGCTATTAATGAATCTATTTCATTCACAAATAATATATCTATGTCAGGGTCTCGTGTTATAATACCTCGGGTGCTAATGAAACTATTTTAGTAAAATTTAACTGTCTCAATTCTCTGGCGATTGCGCCAAAAATTCGAGTTCCTTTTGGATTTCCTTCTTGATCAATGACAACCGCAGCATTATCATTATAGTGTATTATCATACCGTTGCTACGTTTGAGTTCTTTACAAGTACGTACAATTACAGCTCTGATCACTTCTGATCTTTCTAAAGGCATATGGGGTACAGCTTCCTTTATTACAGCAACAACAATGTCACCGATATAAGCATACCGCCGATTACTAGCTCCTATGATTCGAATACACATCAACTTGCGGGCTCCGCTGTTATCGGCTACATTCAAATGGGTTTGAGGTTGAATCATATTTTTTTTAGTCCAAAGGTTGAAGTACAAGAAAATATATTCTGTGTTAAAAAAAAGACATCTATCATTAACATTTTTTGAATTCTAAAGACCTCTTTCCTTTGATTCTCGTTTTTATCCCGCAATAATGAATTGAGTTCGTATAGGCATTTTTGATGCTGCTATTGAAATAGCTTTTCTGGCTATATTTTCTGCAACTCCGCCCATTTCATAAAGTATTCTACCAGGTTTAACCACAGCTACCCAATATTCGGGAGACCCCTTTCCCGAACCCATACGCGTTTCGGTAGGTCTTACTGTAATAGGTTTGTCTGGAAATATGCGAACCCATATTTGTCCACCCCGGCGGACATTTCGTGACATTGCCCGCCGACCCGCTTCTATTTGTCTCGATGTAATCCAGGCGGGTTCAAGTGCCTGAAGAGCATATCTTCCGAAGCAAATATCATTACCTCGATAGGACATCCCTTTCATTCTTCCTCTATGTTGTTTACGGAATCTGGTTCTTTGGGGGTTATAGTTGATGGTTGTTTGTCAATTCCATCGCTATTACAGAACCGTACATGAGATTTTCACCTCATACGGCTCCTCGCGAATGAAACGATTAAAAAAAAAAAATAGATTTAATTTATTTAATTTAATCGATAAAATAATATAAAATATATTTGTTTAATGAAGAATAATAAATATGATAGAATCGTGGAATTTTTTTAGATTTCATATAATCTTTTTTTTCTATTGGCAATTTGTATAGTTTGTTTTGATAGCTAACTAAACATCTATTCTTATAGACAATTTCTGCTATCCATACTTAACTCGATCTATACAATCTTGTTTTGTTATAAGGTTTTAACGAATTTTATTATTATTATATTTTATTTATTATCATATCTAATCCGACCCAATTTCTAACTAAAATAAAAATTTTCGCGGGCGAAAGTTGACTCTTTCTCGTTTATTTTCAATGTCAGATGAAATGGCGGTTATAGACCATGACGTCTCAAAAAAAAAAAACGGATTGATTCGTCGTTTGCTTCGCCATCCTACCCAATGAATCGTTGAGATTTGTTTTTAATAAAATCTTAGGTATTCAGAGGTTCCGTCGTTCCCATCGCGTCGAGATTAATGATTAGGTCTGAATTCTACAACGGAGCCTCAAAATTCTGTTTTTTTTTTGAATCAACCTTCTCGGTTTTTATTGATTCGTGGCTCTTGATTTGTTTATTCTAGCAATATATTCTTCTCTTTTCGAAATATGGATATATGGATTAGTTAATATTGATGCTTTATTACACTCCTTTTTATGAGATAACCCATCGACCTTTACATAATAGAATTTTATATCATTTCTATTTTTTCTCTCTTTCTTTCAACCCTTCATTTATCTGTATATTCTTATTGCTTTACAACTGATAATCAGATCGGTTTTTCTTTCTTTTTTATGTAATATTTCAGTATAATTATATTTCTAATATATTCTATCTTTTTTAGATTTTCACTAGTTCGGTTAGATCCAGATAATACGAAGCGATGGGTTGGTTGTTAGTTCTTTTTTAATTAATTCATATTACGAGGGTTGGTTTATTTATTTTTCTTGAATTCAAACCGCCCTAAAAAAAACCAACGAGTCGCACACTAAGCATAGCAATTCTATCAATATCAAACTCAAATGATTAATCGAATTTATTCAATCTTATAAAAATGAGAAAGTTTTTTTTTTAATATAATAAGAAAATCATAATTTTTAATTTTTTGTTTTATCGAAAGATGTAACCTTAAAGAGAGGAAAAATTTGATTATTCTTTATTTAATTTACAAATATCCACACTTTGATCCCTAATACTCCATAAATAGTTCGAACTGGATAA